GCAAAGCTCTTCGCATTGCAATGCCTATTGTATCGGCTTGACCTTTCATAAGTGGGGCCAGAATAAAGCGTCCATAATAAAGACGCTTACTGTCTGCTCTTGATTCAACACACTTCCACTGTAGTGTCCGAGTAGATACTGTTACTTTCTCTCGAACCATAGTATATTATTTGATCAAATCATTGAATTATTTATTTCTCTTGAAATCTCTTCAATGTTTATTTTTACACACGTCTTTTTTTAGGAGGCCTACAGCCATTATGTGGCATAGGAGTTACATCCCGTATGAAACTTAATAGTATACCACTTCTACGAATAGCTCTTAATGCCGCATCTCTTCCGAGACCCGGGCCTTTTATCATAACTTCTGCTCGTTGCATACCTTGATCCACTACTGTCCGAATAGCATTTCCTGCTGCGGTTTGAGCGGCAAATGGTGTACCCCTTCTTGTACCCTTGAATCCACAAGCCCCGGCAGAGGACCAAGAAATTACTCGACCCCGTACATCTGTAACAGTCACAATGGTATTGTTGAAACTTGCTTGAACATGAATAACTCCCTTGGGGATTCTACGTGTATTCTTACGTGAACCAATACGTCTATTTCTACGCGAACCAATTTTTGGTATAGGTTTTGCCATATTTTATCATCTCATAAATATAAGTCAGAGATATATGGATATATCCATTTCATGTCAAAACAGATCCTTAATTCTTTTTTTTTTTTTTACTTATTTTTTTTTTACTTAATTTATTTTATTTATTTATTTGTACATCTGTACATCGGGTCCTTTAGATTTCGAGAGTCTTTTTGTTTTAGAAAGATTATCCTTGTCTTTGTTTATGTCTCGGGTTAGAACAAATTACTATAATTCGTCCCCGCCTACGGATCAATCGACATTTTTCACAAATTTTACGAACGGAGGCCCTTATTTTCATATTTGTCATTCCTTTTTTTAATTCCGAATCTACTTAATTGGAAGAAAATAAGTTTCTTGAAATTTTGAATTTCGAATTGTATCCTCACGAAAGAATGTTGAAATTGAAAAAACCGCCTAATCATTCAAGTCTTTGCTTTGGAGTCTCTAAATTATACGCCCTTTGGTTGAATCATAAGGACTTACCTCAATTTTTAGTCTATTTCATGGTAGTATACGTATAAAACTACATGAAATCCTTTACGAAACAAAAACCAGAATAATTTTTTTGTTATCTAAACGAATCCGGAAGATACATACCATCGGTAAGTTGTTCAGTAATTAAACCCTCATGAATCCATTTTTGTTGTTTCATTCCAGGTAAAACCGCTTTGAAGTATCAACTAATGTAAGAGGGATAATATTATAAACTTGTCCTTTCTCTTTTTTCACAAATATGACCGTGTCGGCTATTAGAAAGATTACCATATATAACACAAAACTTCTCCGCCGATTCCTTCTAGTCGAGCCTTTCGGTCTGTCATTATACCTCGAGAAGTAGAAAGAATTACAACCCCCATTCCGCCTAAAATTCTAGGAATTCGTTGATAGTTAGAATATATTCGTAGACCGGGTCGACTGATCCGTTTTAAATTTAAAACAGTTCTATATGGTCCTTTCCTATTTCTTCTATGTCGTAGGGTTAAAACCAAAAAATATTTATTGCTTTCTTGATGTTTTCTCACGTTTTCAATAAAACCCTCTTGTAAAAGGATTTTAACAATATTTTCAGTGATGTTAGTAGATGGTATTCGAACTGTTCTTTTTTTATTCATGTCAGCATTTCGTATAGAGGTTATTATGTCAGCAATAGTGTCTTTACTCATGATAAACTAAGATTTTTGTTTCCCCCGAATTTTGATATAATCAACATGCTCTTTTTCTTTTTTTCTGAATTTTTTAATATTTATGAATTCTTTTTTTTTTTTTTAATATTTATGAATTATTAAAGATATATACGTGATAGATAAACAATTTACTAATTAATTAAATAAATTTAATCAATTTCATTCAAATACTATATTAAGGTCTTCCCCTATAATACTTCAGGTGCTAATGAAACTATTTTAGTGAAATTTAACTGTCTTAATTCCCGGGCGATCGCGCCGAAAATTCGGGTTCCTTTTGGATTTCCTTCTTGATCAATAACAACCGCAGCGTTGTCATCATATCGTATTATCATACCGTTGTCGCGTTTGAGTTCTTTACAAGTACGTACAATGACAGCTCGGACCACTTCTGATCTTTCTAGAGGTGTATTTGGTACTGCTTCCTTGATTACAGCAACAATAATGTCACCAATATGAGCATATCGTCGATTACTAGCTCCTATGATTCGAATACACATCAATTCTCGGGCCCCGCTGTTATCCGCTACATTCAAATGGGTTTGAGGTTGAATCATATCATTTTTTTTTATCGGTTTTTTCTTTTTCAATGCAAAGGTATAAATAAAAAAAAAAGAAATATTATTTGTTCAAAACAAAAAAAGAAACCTGCAATTGTTTTTTTTTCATCCCAAAAACCCCTTTCGTTTGTTTCTACATTCCTATCCAGAAAGAATGAATTGAGTTCGTATAGGCATTTTAGATGCCGCTATTGAAATAGCCCTTCTAGCTATATTTTCTGCTACTCCGCTCATTTCATAAAGTATTCTACCGGGTTTAACGACAGCTACCCAATATTCGGGAGATCCTTTCCCCGAACCCATACGTGTTTCTGTAGGTCTTACTGTAACAGGTTTGTCTGGAAATATGCGTACCCATATTTTTCCACCGCGGCGTGCATTTCGTGTCATTGCTCGCCGCCCTGCTTCTATTTGTCTAGATGTGATCCAAGCGGGTTCAAGCGCTTGAAGAGCATATCTACCGAAGCAAATACGATTACCTCGATAAGATATTCCTTTCATTCTTCCTCTGTGTTGTTTACGGAATCTGGTTCTTTTGGGGTTATAGTTGATGGTTGTTTAGCAATTCTATCCATCTCTACTACAGAACCGGACACGAGAGTTTCTTCTCATCCAGCTCCTCGCGAATTAAACAATTAAAAATAATTAAACAAAAAAAAATACACGGTTAATAATATATGGAATCGTGGGATTCTTTGAAATTTGATCTAATCGATTATAAATTAGAAATTTTTTGTGGTTTAATATAGAATTTAACACGTATTCTATTTATAGATAATGTCGTTTTGGTAGAACGCTATAATGAATCTTTATTTTGTTTTTCCTTTTATTTCGAATCGACTAAAATTTAGAAATAAAAAAAAATTCGCGGGCGAATATTTACTCTTTCAACATTCAGTTGTAAGATTAGTCTATGACATGACCTCTCAGAATAAATGAATAGGTTTCTGGTTCGTTCCGCCATCCTACTCAATGAATCATTAGGATTCGTTTTCAATAGAATCTTATGCATTCACAGGTTCTGTCGTTCCCACCACTTCTCGATTAATGATTAGGTCTGAATTTTACAACGGAGCCTCCAATTAAATTTATTCTTGAGTCAACCTTCTCAGTCTTTATTGGCTCGGGGCTCTTGATTTTTTGTTCTATGCACGGATTTGTCTAATTATGGATCAATCAGTATTGATGCTTTATTACATTCCCTTTATATGAGATGACTCATAGACCTTACATATTGGAATTATATATCATTAATATTCTTTTTCTATCTTTCTCTCACCCTTCCATTTATCTGTATACTTTATATTGCTTTACAACCCATAATATATTGCTTTACAACCCATAATCAGATTGTTTTTTTTTTTTTTTTTGTTTATGTAAAAAAGATTTCAGTTGCTACAATGATATGACTTATATATCATATCTTGACTGGTTCTTTCTATCCAGATAACACGAAGTGATGAGTTGGTTATTAGTTCTATAGTTATCAGTTTGTACTATGGGCTGTCCATTTTTTTGAATCCCAACCCTAAAAAAACCAACGAGTCACACACTAAGCATAGCAATTATATCAAATGATTAATCGAATTTTTATTCAACCTTATAGAATTGTTCTTTTTTTTTTTTTTATTATTTACCAGAAAAAGAATGAAAGAGTTTGCCATTTTTTGTTTTATCACCAGATATAACTAAATATAAGTCAAGTAAGTTCTTATTATTCCTCGTCTACAAATATCCAAATTTTGATGCCTAATACCCCATAGATAGTTCGAACTGCATAGGAACAATAATCAATTTTAGCTCGAATGGTTTGTAGAGGAACTCTACCTTCTCGGATCCATTCAACACGTGCAATTTCTTTTCCGTCGATACGCCCTGCAATTTGTACTTGAATCCCTTTTGTACCTGCCTGTTCAGTTAATTCAATAGCTTTTTTCATTGCTTTGCGAAATGAAACTCTATTCTTTAATTGTCCGGCTATAAATTCTGCAAGAATATTGGGGTGCCCGTAAGGATTTGCAATTCTTGTAATAGCAATGTTGAGTTTTCGGTTTACACAATTGAGTTCTTTTTGTACATGCGTCTGTAATTCTTCGATTCTTCGAGTCCTGTCTTCTATTAATAACTTGGGGAATCCCATATAGATTATGACCTGAATCAAATCGATTCTTTTTTGAATCTCTATACGTGCAATTCCCTCTACATTAGAGGATATTTTCATATTATTTTGCACATAATTTTTGATACAATCTCGTATTTTTTGATCTTCTTGTAGATCCTTTGAATAATTTTTTGGTTGTGCAAACCAAAGAGAATGATGACCTTGGGTTGCACCAAGTCTGAAACCAAGTGGATTTATTTTTTGTCCCATAATCCCCCACTACTATATATATCGTGAAACGTGACATCTGTTTGTATTTTTTTTTTATTCATTCGATTTTTTTTAAGCATAACATAATATAGCGTATTTGTATTTTTTATAATATAAAATATTCTTCCTTTAAGTATTCCTCAGCTCTAATTTATAGAATTTCCTTTTATCTATTTCTTCCTCTTCATCTAAAGATATATCTTTCAATACAATAGTTATATGACAAGTGGATCTTTTTATAGGA